TATTCATCTTACCATTTAATAACTCATAATCAGATCGTGTTAAAGAAATATTTGCTACTTGACAATTTGAAACAGATTTTCCAAGTACTTCAAGTACTTAAATACTGTTTAATAGATGAAAATAGGAGGATTTATAATCCCGATCTATGCAGTAACATCATTTTGAACCCATTCCATTTGAATTGGTGCTTTCTCCATCATGATTATTGTGAAGAGACATCGATCAAAATTAGCCTTGGACAATTTATTTGTGAAAATGTATGTCTATTTAAATACGAACCACACGTAAAAAAATCTGGTCAAATTTTAATTGTTAATGTCGACTTTTTAGTTATAAGATCGGCTAAGTCTTATTTGGCTACTCCTGGAGCAACTGTTCATGGTCATTATGGGAAAATCCTTTACGAAGGAGATACATTAGTTACATTTATATATGAAAAATCGAGATCTGGTGACATAACGCAAGGTCTTCCAAAAGTAGAACAAATCTTAGAAGTGCGTTCGATTGATTCAATATCGATGAACCTCGAAAGGAGAGTTGAAGGTTGGAACGAGCGTATACCAAGAATTCTTGGGATCCCCTGGGGGTTTTTGATTGGAGCTGAGCTAACCATAGCCCAAAGTCGTATCTCTTTGGTTAATAAGATCCAAAGGGTTTATCGATCCCAGGGGGTACAGATCCATAATAGACATATAGAGATTATTGTACGTCAAGTAACATCAAAAGTGTTGGTTTCAGAAGATGGAATGTCTAATGTTTTTTCGCCTGGAGAATTAATCGGATTGTTGCGAGCGGAACGAGCAGGGCGCGCTTTGGACGAATCGATCTGTTATCGGGCAATCTCATTGGGAATAACAAGAGCGTCTCTGAATACTCAAAGTTTCATATCCGAAGCAAGTTTTCAAGAAACCGCTCGAGTTTTAGCAAAAGCTGCTCTACGAGGTCGTATTGATTGGTTGAAAGGCCTGAAAGAGAACGTTGTTCTGGGGGGGATTATACCTGTTGGTACCGGATTCCAAAAATTTGTGCACCGTTCAAGGCAAGACAAAAACATTTATTTGGAAATCAAAAGAAAAAATCTATTCGAGTTGGAAATGAGAGATATTTTGTTACACCATAGAGAATTATTTTGTTCTTACGCGACAAACAATTTCCATGAGACAAATTTACATGAGACATCAGAACAATCATTTATGCGATTTAATGATTCCTAAGAGCGGATTCATTTTCACTTTAACTATCTTTTAACTATACTGGTCTGATTATTGATTTGGTAATAAATAAAATAAGTAATTAAAAAAATTTATGGTTTGTGCCGTGTATCAATGGTCAATCCCCGGTAGAAGGTTCCATCGGAACAATTATTTATTTCAAGGTACCTCGTCTCTTTGTTAATAATACGAAAAAGAAAAAACAAAAAGGAAGTGTGGGAAAAAATGACAAGAAGATATTGGAACATCAATTTGGAAGAGATGATGGAAGCAGGAGTTCATTTTGGTCATGGTACTAAGAAATGGAATCCTAGAATGGCCCCTTACATTTCTGCAAAGCGTAAAGGTATTCATATTACAAATCTCGCTAGAACTGCTCGTTTTTTATCAGAAGCCTGTGATTTAGTTTTTGATGCAGCAAGTAGGGGAAAAAACTTCTTAATCGTCGGTACCAAAAATAAAGCATCGGATTCAGTAGCATCAGCTGCAATAAGGGCTCGGTCTCATTTTATTAATCAAAAATGGCTCGGTGGTATGTTAACGAATTGGTCCACTACGGAAACGAGACTTTATAAGTTCAGGGACTTAAGAGCAGAAGAAAAGATGGGGAAACTCAACCGTCTCCCCAAAAGAGATGCAGCAATGTTGAAGAGAAAATTATCTACCTTGCAAACATATCTCGGTGGGATCAAATATATGACGGGATTGCCTGATATTGTGATCATCGTTGATCAGCAAGAAGAATATACGGCTCTTCGAGAATGTGCCATTTTGGGGATTCCAACGATTTGTTTAATCGATACAAATTGTGACCCAGATCTTGCAGATATTTCGATTCCAGCCAACGATGACGCTATAGCTTCAATTCGATTGATTCTTAACAAATTAGTATCCGCAATTTGTGAAGGTCGTTCTAGCTATATAAGAAATCGTTGATTATGATTAAGATTAAGAATAATAAAATTAGTTAATGTTAATTATTGGGCAACTCCATAGATTTATTGGATCGGTTACTTTTTTTTTTTGAATTTTAAAAAATAGATAAAAAAAAAGAACTGGGGATATTGATATATATTATGATGTTATGTGATTTCTTGGTATCCTAAATATATGATTAATGATTCAAGTTGGTGAGTTGAGAAAGAAATGGTTGAATCAAACTAATTCCTTTTTTGAAGTTCAATTTCTATCAGAGGACAATATGAATGTTATACCATGTTACATTAAAACACTCAAGGGGTTATACGATATATCGGGTGTAGAAGTAGGCCAACATTTCTATTGGCAAATAGGAGGTTTACAAATCCATGCTCAAGTACTTATCACTTCTTGGGTCGTAATTGCTATCTTGTTAGGTTCAGCCATCATAGCTGTTCGGAATCCACAAACCATTCCGACCGACGGTCAGAATTTCTTTGAATATGTCCTTGAATTTATTCGAGACTTGAGCAAAACCCAGATTGGAGAAGAATATGGACCTTGGGTTCCCTTTATTGGAACTATGTTCCTATTTATTTTTGTTTCTAATTGGTCAGGTGCCCTTTTACCTTGGAAAATCATACAGTTACCTCATGGGGAGTTAGCTGCGCCCACGAATGATATAAATACTACTGTTGCTTTAGCTTTACCCACGTCAGTGGCATATTTTTATGCAGGTCTTACCAAAAAAGGGTTGGGTTATTTCGAGAAATACATCAAACCAACTCCAATACTTTTACCAATTAACATCCTAGAAGATTTCACAAAACCCTTATCTCTTAGTTTTCGACTTTTCGGGAATATATTGGCTGATGAATTAGTAGTTGTTGTTCTTGTTTCTTTAGTCCCTTCAGTAGTTCCTATACCTGTCATGTTTCTTGGATTATTTACAAGTGGTATTCAAGCTCTTATTTTTGCAACGTTAGCCGCGGCTTATATAGGCGAATCCATGGAGGGTCATCATTGACTAGTTTTCGAAATAGTCTTTTTTTTTAGCTTATCCCAATTCATGCATGGTTCAAGATAATCTGCTTGGTTGGAGAACATAATAGATATAAATACGTATGAATATATGACCTAGAGTCGTAGGAGAGAAGATGAACGATATTACGGAATTGTAAAAAAAAAGATGGGTTGGGGAGGTCACACTAGATGTATGTAATGTCTATAAGTCCAGCCACTTTTTGTGTGGGTTTCGAGGAATGATTCTATAATCCGATTCAATATAAAATGTGGCCAGTTTACGTTATGGAAGAAAGAAATGTATATGTAATATGTATATGTAATATTAGATATTCACTAGTTATATAGTCCTATCTATATATAAATAGAAGTCCTTATGCCTTACCTATATACTAACTAACTATATATATATATATCTAACTATATGCTATATATATGTAATATATATATAGCAATATATATAGCAAAATAAATAAAGCAAAATAAATAAAAAAATATATATATATGTATTGATATACATATTGATATCGTTATATTGATATATTGATATCGTTGATATTGATCATATGCATATATTGATGATTGCATATATTGATTTGATTGCAGTTTACTGCATTTAGATTAGATGGATTACAAGATAAGTCAAGTCCTTTCTTCTGTTTCATTTGTGATTGTGGATTGGATGAAAAAACAGATGAACTCAAGGATATAGAAGAGTAAAGAACGAAGGATGGAATGAAAGAATGGTTGGAAAGAAAGAAATGCAATAACTAGAGCCGTATGTATATGGATTTACAAAAACTTCATCATGGGTAGAAACAAAAAACGAGATATCGAAGTAGTTCTGACGATTCAGTAATATTATCATTAGTTTTTAGTTACTCCGACCCAATAGATCTTAATGATCAAACTTAATGATAAAATTAAGTAATAATTCATTGGTTGATTGTATCATTAACCATTTCTTTTTTTTTTTTTTTTTTGTGCGAGGAACTTACCATGAATCCACTGATTTCTGCCGCTTCCGTTATTGCTGCTGGATTGGCTGTAGGACTTGCTTCTATTGGACCCGGAGTTGGTCAAGGTACTGCTGCAGGCCAAGCTGTAGAGGGTATTGCGAGACAACCAGAAGCAGAGGGTAAAATACGAGGTACTTTATTGCTTAGTCTAGCTTTTATGGAAGCTTTAACAATTTACGGACTGGTTGTGGCATTAGCGCTTTTATTTGCAAATCCTTTTGTTTAATCCTAGAAATGTAAAAAAGTACCTTAGATTACATACTTATTTTACTTTTTTTCTTTATTAACTTGAAATTAAATTGTCGTTTGCTTCTTCGAATTATATCAACACTTTATTCCTATAATTACTTATTTGTTGAGACTACAGGAAGGACTGCTTTGAGGATGAGGAATTACCAGATCACTCGCTTTCTTCCTTCCCGTCCTTAGCTTAGTACAATGGAAACCTTTTTCCTTTTAGGAAACGTTTCCACAAACGATATATTTCACAATTGAAATGAGACCTAAGACCTAACCTAAATGAAATTACTAGATTTAATCTATTCCCATTAAAAAGGGGGAAATTCAATTAAAAATAAATAAATTGATCAAAAAAGAAAGGGGCGAGCGAAGTAATAGAAAAAGAACTTTGTTCTTTGTCAGTCCTATCTATAAGAGGAAAGCATATGAAAAATGTAACCGATTCTTTCGTTTTCTCACGCCATTGGCCATCCGCCGGGGGTTTCGGGTTTAATACCGATATTTTAGCAACAAATCCAATAAATCTAAGTGTAGTGATTGGTGTATTGATTTTTTTTGGAAAGGGAGTGTGTGCGGGTTGTGTATTTC